TGGATATGTTTGATAAAAAATCATTATCAACTGAAATTAGTTATCTTTTGAACTTAATCAACCAATTTTCTGGAAAAGTAAAATCAGTATCAAGTTTTAATTTTAAGGGACTTTTTTTATTTCCAAAACATGAACAAGTAAGAATTGCTTCAGAAGATAAAAAAAAAAAAATGAAATTCTTATTTGACGCAGTTCTAACTGATCCGAACGATAAAACTATTGTAAATACAAAAAAATCGATTGGGATAAAAGAAATCAGTAAAAAAGTTCCTCGATGGTCATACAAATTAATTGACGAGTTAGAACAAATGGAAGTAGAAAAGGAAGAAAACAAAGAAAATGAAATCGCGGATCTTGCAATTCGTTCAAGAAAAGCCAAACGTGTCGTGATTTTTACTAAGAACTCAAAGAATGACGATACTTCTACCGATAACCCAGATACTCAAAATTCTAAAAAAAAGGGGAGAGATGAATTGACTTTAATACGTTATTCACAACAACCGGATTTTCGTCGAGACATAATAAAAGGATCTATACGCGCTCAAAGACGTAAAACAGTTATTTGGAAACTCTCTCAAGCAAACGTGCATTCTCCTCTTTTTTCGGACAAAATTGAAAAATACTCTTTCTTTTCTTTTGATATTTTGGAATCAATGAAATTTTTTTTTTTTTTTAAAAATTGGATGTGGAAAAACAGAAAATTCAAAATTTCAGATTATGCGGAAGACAAGACAAAAGAAAGTGAGAATAAAGAGGAGGACAAAAGAAAAAAATACGAAAAAGAAAAAGATGAAGAAACGCGTATAGAAATAGCAGAAGCCTGGGATAGCATTATATTTGCTCAAGGAATAAGAGGTATTTTATTATTAACCCACGCGATTCTTCGAAAATATATTCTATTCCCTTCATTGATAATAACGAAAAATATTCTTCGTATGCTATTCTTTCAATCTCCCGAATGGTCGCAGGATATAAAGGATTGGAAGAGAGAAATACATATTAAATGCACTTATGATGGTGTTCCATTATCAGAAACAGAATTTCCGAAAAACTGGCTCACAGACGGTATTCAGATAAAGATACTATTTCCTTTTCGTCTCAAACCTTGGCACAGATCGAAGGTACGATCCCCCCAAAAAGAAAAGGATCCAACGAAAACGAAAAAAAAAGTGCAAAAACCAGATTTTTGCTTTTTAACCGTTTGGGGAATAGAAGTTGAATCGCCCTTTAGTTCTTATTCTCCCCGAAATAAACCTTCATTTTTTGATCCCATTTTGAACGAACTAAAAAAAATAATTCCAAAATGGAATTTTTTTTTTTTTTTTTTCTATTTCTAAAAGTTTTAACCGAAAAAAAAAAAAAATTCTAAATGTTTCAAAAGAAAGAGTAAAATGGATCATGAAAAGGATTCTATTTATAAAAGATAAAATTCTAAAAGAAATAAGAAAAAAATTATCAAAAATGAATCAGATTCCTTTATTTGGATTGAAAGAAATCTATGAAGTGAGTGAAATTCAAAAACATTCAATAATCAGTAATAGGAATCGAATGAGCTATGAATCGTCCATTCTAATTCAATCTATTAATTGGACAAATTTTTCATTGACAGAAAAAAAAATAAAAGATCTGAATGATCGAACAAAGACAATCATAAAGCAAATAGAAAAAATTACAAAAAACAAAAAAAGGGGGTTTCAAACTCCAGAGATAAATATTAGTTTTAACAAAACACGTTCTAATGATAAAAGAAAAAGATTCGAATCCCCCCAAAATATTTGGTCGATATTAAAAAGAAGAAATATTCGATCAGTCCACAAATCATATTTTGTTTTTCAATTTTTCATTGAAAGGATATCTATAGATATCTTTCTATGTCTCATTAATATTCCTAGCATGAATGTCCAACTTTTTCTTGAATCAACAAAAAAAATTATTAATAAATACACTTACTATAATGAAGCAAATGAAAAGAGAATTGATAAAACAAATCAAAAAAAAATTCACTTTATTTCGATTATAAAAAAATCAATTTCTAATATTGGTAATTCACAAATTTTTTGTGACGTACCCTCTTTATCACAAGCATATGTATTTTACAAATTATCACAAACCCAAGTTATTGACTTATATAAATATAAGTTAAGATCTGTTTTTCAATATCCTGGAACATCTCTTTTTCTTAAGAATGAAATAAAAGATTATTTGGGGGGAATACAAGGAATGTGCCAGTCCAAATTAATACATAAGAAGACTCACAATTCTGTAATGAATCAATGGAAAAATTGGTTAAGGGGTCATTATCAATATGATTTATCTCAGAGTAGATGGTCTATATTAGTATCACAAAAATGGCGAAATAGAATCAATGAATGTCGTATGGCTCAAAAAAAAAAAAAAGATTTAGCCAAATGTAATTCATATGAACAAAAACGATTAATTGTTTACAAAAAACAAGAAGTAGACTTATTAACAAATCGAAAAAAAAAAATAAAAAAACAATATGGATATGATCTTTTATCATATAAATCTCTTAATTATGCAGATAAGAAAGACTCATCTGTTTATCGATATAGATCACCATTACAAGCCAATAATGACAAAACATTTTCTTATAATTACAGCACGCGTAAACGAAAATTATTTGATATGGAAGATGATATCCCTATCAAGAATTATATAGGGGAAGATGGTATTATATATATGGAAAAAAACCTGGATAGACAGTATTTTGATTGGAAACTTCTGAATTTTGATCTTAGAAATAAGATGAATATTGAGGCCTGGATTGATACCAATTATTATCCTATGATTCATCAAGAAATCAACCCGTACAATCAAAAAAGTTTTTTTTTTGATTGGATGGGAATGAATGTAGAAATACTAAACCGTTCCATATCGAATCTGGAACTTTGGTTCTTCTCAAAATTTGTGAAATTTTATAAAACATATACAAGTAAACCATGGGTCATACCAATCAAATTCCTTTTTTTCAATTTTAATGTAAAAAAAAATGATAATGAAAATAAAAGTATCACCAGAAAGAATAAAATAGATATTTTTAAACCACCATCAACAAAAAATATATACAAGAACAATATAGAAGCACTTAATTTATTACTAAGAAGGTATTTGCGTTTTCAATTGAAATGGAATGATTGTTTAGATGAAAAAATAATGAATAATATCGAACTATATTGTCTCCTGCTTAGACTGATAAATCTAAAAGACATTGCTATAGCTTCGATTCAAAGAGGAGAATTAAGTCTAGATATTATGATGATTCATAATCAAAGGAATTTACTCCTTCCACAATTAATGAAAAAAAAAGGAATATTGGTTGTCGAACCAGTTCGTCTGTCTATCAAAAACGATGGACAATTTTTTATGTATCAAACCATAGGCGTTTCATTGATTCATAAAAGTAAGCACCAATTTCAATTTTATCAAAGATACCCAGAAAAAAACTATGTTGATAAGACGAATTTTGATGAACCCATTACAAGACATCAAAGGATGACTGAAAATAAAGAAAAAAATCATTATGATTTGCTTGTTCCTGAAAATATTTTATCCTCTCGACGTCGTAGAGAATTGAGAATTCTAATTTGTTTCAATTCTGGGAATAGAGGTAATATGCATCAAAATACGACATTTTACAATGGAAATAAAGTAAATAATTTCTGTCAAGTTTTTGCTAAAAGGCTTGATATAGATAAAAAAAAACTAATTTTTTTTAAATTCTTTCTTTGCCCAAATTATCGCGTAGAAGATTTAGTTTGTATGAATCGATATTGGTTTGATACCAATAATGGCAGCCGTTTCAGTATGGTAAGGATACATATGTATCCGCGATTGAAAATTCGTTAATCTATATTTTCATTTCTTCTGTTTCTCGTAACATATCTGGTCTGCGAAGACAAATAAATACACACACGCACTGTCTTACCTTGTATTCGGAGGAATGATCCTAATTGAATGATGTATCCATTCGATCTAGAAATGAATCAAACAAAATCTTCTTAATTTATTTAAAAATTTAAATAAAAAATTTGTATTTTGTGAATGCATAAACATTGAATTGATTAATAATAAGGAATTCCATTTGAATTGAAAAAAAATTAGGAATTCTTAAAGAAATTAAGATTTTTGTATATATTAAATTAAAAAAATGAAAAAAAGAATGTCATTATTATTATTGATCAAAAAAAAAAATATCTATCTATATATATATATATATAAAAAGAGGAGAGGAAAGCTTTTGTTTTATGGTAAAAAATTCATTTAGACTAGTCATTTCACAAGAAAAAAAAGAAGAAAATCCGGGATCGGTTGAATTTCAAATATTCAATTTCACCAATAAGATACGAAGACTTACTTCCCATTTGGAATTGCACAGAAAAGACTATTTATCTCAAAGAGGTTTACGTAAAATTCTGGGAAAACGCCAACGACTACTGTCTTATTTGTCAAAGAAAAATAGAATACGTTATAAAAAATTAATTAATCAGTTGGATATTCGAGAGTCACAAACTCGTTAATTTGAAGAATCATTTTTAATTATTCGATTTATTAGATCTTGAATTTTGATGAACTTATTTTTTTTTTAAGCAATTCAATGAATCGAGGAAAAACCTATGAATGCCCCAGCTACAAGAAAAGACCTCATGATAGTCAATATGGGTCCTCAGCACCCATCAATGCATGGTGTTCTTCGACTCATTGTTACTCTAGATGGTGAAGATGTTATTGATTGTGAACCAATATTGGGTTATTTACATAGAGGGATGGAAAAAATTGCAGAAAATCGAACAATTATACAATATCTGCCTTATGTAACACGTTGGGATTATTTAGCTACTATGTTCCCCGAAGCAATAACCGTAAATGGACCGGAACAGTTAGGAAATATTCAAGTACCCAAAAGAGCCAGCTATATCCGAGTAATTATGTTGGAGTTGAGTCGTATAGCTTCTCACCTGCTATGGCTTGGACCTTTTATGGCAGATATTGGTGCACAAACTCCTTTCTTCTATATTTTCAGAGAAAGAGAATTAATATATGATCTATTCGAAGCTGCCACCGGTATGAGAATGATGCATAATTATTTTCGTATCGGAGGAGTAGCGGCTGATCTACCTCATGGCTGGATAGATAAATGTTTTGATTTCTGTGATTATTTTTTAACAGGGGTTGTTGAATATCAAAAACTTATTACACAAAATCCTATTTTTTTAGAACGGGTTGAGGGGGTAGGCATTATTGGTGGAGAGGAAGTAATAAATTGGGGTTTATCAGGACCAATGCTTCGGGCTTCTGGAATAGAATGGGATCTTCGTAAAGTTGATCATTATGAGTGTTACGACGAATTGGATTGGGAAGTTCAATGGCAAAAAGAAGGAGATTCATTAGCCCGTTATTTAGTTCGAATTGGTGAAATGACGGAATCCATAAAAATTATTCAACAGGCTCTGGAAGGAATTCCCGGCGGGCCATATGAGAATTTAGAAATACGCTGCTTTGATTTTGATAGGGAAAAGGATCCAGACTGGAATGATTTTGAATATCGATTCATTAGTAAAAAACCTTCTCCGATTTTTGAATTACCGAAACAAGAACTTTATGTGAGAGTTGAAGCCCCAAAGGGAGAATTAGGAATTTTTCTAATAGGGGATAAGAATGGTTTTCCTTGGAGATGGAAAATTCGTCCACCAGGTTTTATCAATTTGCAAATTCTTCCTCAGTTAGTTAAAAGAATGAAATTGGCTGATATTATGACGATATTAGGTAGCATAGATATCATTATGGGAGAAGTTGATCGTTGAAATGAGAATTTATACAACAGAAGCACAAGATATCAATTCTTTTTCCAGATTGGAATCTTTAAAAGAAGTCTATGGAATTCTATGGGTACTTGTCCCTATTTTGACTCTTGTATTGGGAATCACAATAAGTGTACTAGTGATTGTATGGCTAGAAAGAGAAATATCCGCAGGGATACAACAGCGTATTGGACCTGAATACGCCGGTCCTTTGGGAGTTCTTCAAGCTATAGCCGATGGAACAAAACTACTTTTCAAAGAAAATATTCTTCCATCTAGGGGAAATACTCGTTTATTCAGTATCGGACCAGCCATATCAGTTATATCAATTCTAGTAAACTATTTAGTAATTCCTTTTGGCTATAACTTTGTTTTAGCTGATCTTAATATTGGTGTTTTTTTATGGATTGCTATTTCGAGTATTGCTCCCGTTGGACTTCTTATGTCCGGATATGGATCAAATAATAAATATTCCTTTTTGGGTGGTCTACGGGCTGCTGCTCAATCGATTAGTTATGAAATACCATTAACTCTATGTGTGTTATCAATATCTCTACGTGCGATTCGGTGAGACAAAAACTTTTCCATGTTCCTTTTTTTCTAGATTTTATAGGAAAGAAGTAGAATAAATTGAATAGATATCTTAAATCTTAATTTTTTTATTCATTATTATTCGGAATTCGGATTAATGAACTAAATCAGATAGTTAAATGGGTGAAATAAAACAACTTGTATTTAATTTGAATTGAATTCAATTTGCAGTCAAAATATTGAGTCTCATTTTCTATGTATTAAGAAAAAAATGAAGTGGAAAAAAGGGAAGTGGCCGTTTCCCCCAAGATTGGTTGCTTTAGTCACACTGTCTTGAAGCGGGCTCAAAAGACCAACAAGACCAACCTTATTAAGTTTTCACTACCATTTGTATGAATTACCATACATGTATTACGATAAATAAAGGAGTAGGGGATTGATAAAAAAGAAAATGATTGGATGGTTAGAAACACCAAGATACACAAAGGATTAGTAATGTAGATTATGTAAATTCTATTATCCAAAAGAGTATTTTGGCAGAATAAAAAAAGAATACTAATTGGGGCTTAAAATTGGTAGAAATAATCAAGCAGTACTCCCCACAATTCCGGTCCAGAGTATAGGCTACTATCCATCGATTAAATAAATATGACTATCAGGAACGAAATAATCCTTTAAATTTTTTTTAAGTCCTACTTTTGTACATAAAAAAGAAAACAAAACTAAGAAGGAAAAAAAAGAAAGAATCAATTAATATAATACAATTCCAATAAGCAATAAACAAATAGGATCCCTTTTTATTTCTTTTCTTTCTTCTATCCATATTTCATGGAGATAGAATTCATATCTTAATTCATATTCTTTTTTGTAATCGACAAGGATAGATTATTGATAAATTAAAGGAGTATTTTATTGAAGAATTAAGTTATTACTCAACAAATTCCATTTTTTAGGGGATAAGATGAATTCAGAAGTACCTTTTTTATTTTTATTCCATTTTTTTTTCTTTTTATTAATTCTAACAGACAGAATTCAATTGGTTTAATTCAGGACCATCCAATAAAAATGAAACCCACCATTTTAGGGATATATCAAGAGAAATAAATGGTGCCGTCCTTAGATTTATTTATAGCCTTCGAGGAGCCGTATGAGGTGAAAATCTCATGTACGGTTCTGTAATAGCGATGGGAACAGTAATGTTATCACCGACTATGATTATCTAACAGTTTAAGTACGGTTGATATAGTGGATTCGCAATCAAAATATGGTTTTTGGGGGTGGAATTTATGGCGTCAACCTATCGGTTTTATCGTTTTTTTAATTTCTTCGCTAGCGGAATGTGAAAGATTACCTTTTGATTTACCAGAAGCAGAAGAAGAATTAGTAGCCGGTTATCAAACCGAATATTCGGGTATAAGATTTGGTTTATTTTATGTTGCTTCCTATTTAAACCTATTAGTTTCTTCATTATTTGTAACGGTTCTTTACTTAGGCGGTTGGAATACCCCTACCCCGTACATATTTGTTTCTGAGCTTTTTGAAATAAATAAAGCGTGTGGAGTTTTTGGAACTACAATTGGTATCTTTATTACATTAGCTAAAACTTATTTCTTCTTGTTCATTTCTATCACAACAAGATGGACTTTACCTAGGCTAAGAATGGACCAATTATTAAATCTTGGATGGAAATTTCTTTTACCTATTTCTCTCGGTAATCTATTATTAACAACTTCGTTTCAACTGCTTTCACTGTAAAAATGAATATTCTATATTGATAACTTGTCTCAAACAAGAGAAAGAAACAAAAGTAAGTTATTCATACATATTCACGATATGTTCCTTATGGTAACTGGGTTCATGAATTATGGTCAACAAACAGTACGAGCTGCAAGGTACATTGGTCAAAGTTTTATGATTACCCTATCTCATGCAAATCGTTTCCCTGTAACTATTCAATATCCTTATGAAAAATTAATCACATCGGAGCGTTTCCGCGGTCGAATACATTTTGAATTTGATAAATGCATTGCTTGTGAAGTATGTGTTCGTGTATGTCCTATAGATCTACCTGTTGTTGATTGGAAACTGGAAACTTATATTCGAAAGAAACGATTGCTTAATTACAGTATTGATTTCGGGATCTGTATATTTTGTGGTAATTGCATTGAGTATTGTCCAACAAATTGTTTATCAATGACTGAAGAATATGAACTTTCGACTTATGATCGTCACGAATTGAATTATAATCAAATTGCTTTGGGCCGTTTACCAATGTCAGTAATTGACGATTATACAATTCGAACAATTTTAAACTCGCCTCAATTCAAATAAAAATAATCATAAAAAAATAAAAAAATTTATATATAAAATAAAACTTCTATAGAAAATAGATAAATATAGAAAATAATCTAATAGAAAATAATCTAATAGATTAGATCTATTAGATATCATTTTATAAATCATATAAATAATGATATATTTAAAATATATTAAATCTATATTAAATATTATATAAAAGAAACAAAATATAAATTAAATATTATATTATAGGAACAAAATATGAAAATATTAAAAAATTAAATAAATATAGATAGAATAAATATTATTCTAATAATCTCTAAATGTAAATCTATTTGTCATTTTTTCCAAAAATGGAATTATAGAATAAATATATACTCTATAGAGTATAGAGTATAGCTTCTAACTACTCTTTCGTATAAAGAATGAGATTCTTCCTAGAACTGTACCTATATCAATTCATACTCCTTAGGAATTAATTCAATTAGTAATTTAGTATATCAATTTTTTTCCTGGTCATATCAATAAGGTCATGAAATTTCAATTTATTTATTTCTTATTTTCGATATAATGGATTTGCCTGAACCGATACATGATTTTCTTTTAGTTTTTCTAGGATCAGTTCTTGTATTAGGAAGTATAGGAGTAGTATTATTTACCAACCCAATTTTTTCTGCCTTTTCGTTGGGACTGGTTCTTGTTTGTATATCTTTATTCTATATTTTATCAAACTCCCATTTTGTAGCTGCGGCACAGCTACTTATTTACGTGGGAGCTATAAATGTTTTAATCATATTTGCTGTGATGTTCATGAAAGATTCAGAATATTCCCACAATTTTGATTTTTGGACCATTGGGGACGGAGTTACTTTGATGGTTTGTATAAGTATTTTTGTTTCACTAATAACTACTATTCCAGATACATCATGGTACGGGATTATTTGGACTACAAGATCAAATCAGATTATCGAACAAGATTTGATAAGTAATAGTCAACAAATTGGAATTCATTTATCAACAGATTTTTTTCTTCCATTTGAACTCATTTCAATAATTCTTTTAGCTGCTTTGATAGGTGCAATTGTCGTGGCCCGCCAGTAATAAATCTTTCAAACTATCAACAGCAATTCAAATTCAATTTTGCTCTATCTTATCCCATCCATTTCCTTTCAATTCTATGTGAAAGGGAAAGATTGTTTCTGTTTAAAATAAAAAATAATTTTTTTATTCGATTTAATGTATTCTATGTATTCTATTCTTTTGGTTTTGTTCGATTCTCGAGTCAATCGAATCCGTTGATTGAATTGTTGTTCATATTGAAATGAATCGAAATTTATAAGGAGTTGGTCAATGATGCTCGAACATGTACTTGTTTTGAGTGCCTATTTATTTTCTATCGGTATCTATGGATTGATCACGAGCCAAAATATGGTTAGAGCCCTTATGTGTCTTGAACTTATACTGAATGCAGTTAATATAAATTTCGTAACATTTTCTGATTTTTTTGATAGTCGTCAATTAAAAGGAAATATTTTTTCCATTTTTGTTATAGCTATTGCAGCCGCTGAAGCAGCTATCGGATCAGCTATTGTTTCATCAATTTATCGTAACAGAAAATCAATTCGTATCAATCAATCGAATTTGTTGAATAAATAAATGAATAAAAAAAGTAGTATTAATCATAAACATTCTAGAATATTGAAAGTAGAATATGAATATTTATCAATTCCAATTAACATGTATGATACATAACGTATGAGCATGTTTGCGAAAACGTAAGAAATCAAAGTATCTTGGCTCTCTTTTAGGAACTTGATCCAGAAGTAGATTGATTGGAAAACGTCTGGTAAATCATTGATTCATCTGGTGTCTAAATATATGATTCATTTAAAAGTTTTACTAGATCGAAAATTTCTGATGTTCAAAAACTAATAGACCCAATGTCACATTCAGTAAAGATTTATGATACTTGTATAGGATGTACTCAATGTGTCCGAGCTTGTCCGACAGATGTATTAGAAATGATACCTTGGGACGGATGTAAAGCTAAGCAAATTGCTTCTGCTCCAAGAACAGAGGATTGTGTCGGCTGTAAAAGATGTGAATCTGCCTGTCCGACGGATTTCTTGAGTGTTCGAGTTTATTTATGGCATGAAACAACTAGAAGCATGGGTCTAGCTTATTGATTGATACATTTCAAAAAACCCCCCACGAATACGTTTTTTTACTGACAAAAACCCGTGCTCAAAATGACTTTTTTATTTTTATGTTTTGAGCACGGGTTTTCTGGCCCAAATGTATCTTATTTTTACCACGAATTTTTTTCCTTGGTTAACAATAATTGTAGTTTTGCCAATATCCGCGGGTTCCTTAATCTTCTTATTTCCTCATAAAGGAAATAAGGTAATTCGATGGTATACTATTTGTATATGCTTAATAGATCTCCTTCTAATAACCTATGCATTCTGTTATCATTTCGAATTGGACGATCCATTAATGCAACTAACGGAGAATTATAAATGGATCAATTTTTTTGATTTTTATTGGAGATTCGGAATAGATGGACTCTCTATCGGACCAATTTTACTCACGGGATTTATCACCACTTTAGCGACTTTAGCGGCTCAACCGGTTACTCGGGAATCCAAATTATTCCATTTTCTGATGTTAGCAATGTATAGCGGTCAAATAGGATCATTTTCTTCTCGAGACATTTTACTTTTTTTCATCATGTGGGAAGTGGAATTAATTCCTGTTTATCTACTTTTATCCATGTGGGGGGGAAAGAAACGTTTGTATTCAGCTACAAAGTTCATTTTGTACACTGCAGGAAGTTCCATTTTTTTATTAATGGGAGTTCTAGGTATCGGTTTATATGGTTCCAATGAACCAGCATTAAATTTGGAAACATCAGCTAATCAATCGTATCCTTTAGCACTGGAAATAATATTCTATATTGGATTTCTTATTGCTTTTGCTGTAAAATCGCCGATTATACCCTTACATACATGGTTACCAGACACCCATGGAGAAGCACATTACAGTACTTGTATGCTTTTAGCCGGAATTTTATTAAAAATGGGAGCGTATGGATTGATTCGAATTAATATGGAATTATTACCCCACGCTCATTCTATATTCTCTCCCGGGTTAATGATATTAGGCACAATTCAAATAATCTATGCTGCTTCAACATCTCTTGGTCAACGTAATTTAAAAAAACGAATAGCTTATTCCTCTGTATCTCATATGGGTTTCATAATTCTAGGAATTGGTTCGATAAGCGATACGGGACTCAATGGAGCCATTTTACAAATAATCTCGCATGGGTTTATTGGCGCTGCGCTTTTTTTCTTGGCAGGAACGGGTTATGATAGAATACGTCTTCTTTATCTCGACGAAATGGGTGGAATGGCTATCCCACTGCCAAAAATATTCACGGTGTTTAGTATCTTATCGATGGCTTCCCTTGCATTGCCAGGCATGAGCGGTTTTGTTGCAGAATTGATAGTATTTTTTGGAATAATTACGAATCCAAAATATCTTTTAATGACAAAAATACTAATTACTTTTGTAACGGCCATTGGAATGATATTAACTCCTATTTATTCATTATCTATGTTACGCCAGATGTTCTATGGATACACGCTTTTTAATACAACAAACTCTTCTTTTTTTGATTCTGGGCCGCGAGAGTTATTTATTTCGATTTCGATTCTTATACCTGTAATAGGTATTGGTATTTATCCGGATTTTATTTTCTCATTATCAGTTGACAAGGTCGAAGCTATTCTATCGAATTTTTTATAGATAGTTTTCATGAAATAAAAAGAAAATATTTCTTTTTTCATTGTACAATGAAAAAAGAAATATTTTTCTTCTATCATCGTACAATGAAAAAAGAAATATTTTTCTTCTATTATCTTAACTTATAAATAAGGAGTTGTAACCAGATATCTTTGATGTTTGGGAGAACCCCTTAGAATCCACTAATGTAGTGATTCAAGGGGTTCTCGACGGTTTATGCGAAGTTTTATTATATGCTTACTATGTTTGTATTTGTCAGACCCCTTCCTTCTTTATTCAATTCACTTAAACTCAATTTGATATAAATGAACCATAACTATGGAATCCTATTCCTAATAGATTGATCCCAAAATAACATACCCAAATTATAAGAAAACCCATAGAGGCTACTATTGAAGAATTTACACCTTCCAATTTATTTCTAGTATGTAAAAAAATCGCGAATATTGTCCAAGTAATAAACGCCCAAGTTTCCTTTGGATCCCAATTCCAATAGGATCCCCATGCCTCATTAGCCCATACTGCTCCCGAAAGAATACCTATGGTTAAAAAGATAAACCCTAGACTAATAATACGATGACTCCAACGATCCAATTGTTGAATAAATTGGGACCTGTAATAATTTCGAAAAGAAAGAAAAGAAGTGTTTCGTAAAATATTATTTCTCTTGTTCAGGTATTTGATCTCAGCAAAAAAAAATGACTCATTTAAAAAAGAAAAATTATTGTTATTACCAATAATCCTTATGACTTTTCGAAATGTAATAACTAAAAGAGCTACTGATAATAATGAGCCACATAAAAGAGCTGCATAGCCCAATACCATCATACTTACGTGCATCATTAACCAATGAGATTGGAGAGCGGGTACTAATATTGTGGATTGATGCATTTTGATTAAAAGACCCGAAGTAGCAAAGCCTTGGGTCAAAATAACACTTGGTGCGATTATTGTGCTTAAATGGTTTTTTTCTTTTTTAAAAGTAAAAGACGGAATCATATTAAAAATGGAAAAACTCCATGAAAGAAAGATTAATGATTCATATAAATCACTTAATGGTAAATGCCCCGAAAAAATCCAACGAGTAACTAATAATCCTGTTATACAGAAAAAAGTTACTATCATGCCTTTTTCCAACGAATCATATAGTCCTACGATTTCATTGAGTGATAAGTTTATCAAATGAATTGCAATTGCAATTGATACGACCGAAAATGATATATGAGTTAATATATGCTCTAAAGTTGAAAATATCATAAATAAAATAAAAAAGGATCCACTAATTATAGGAATGGAAATCGGGAATGGAATTCATTATAGGACTTACTCTTTTCGAAGATAAGATGCCATGCCGCCACTCGGACTCGAACCGAGATGCTCTAGCACTGCTTCCTAAGAGCAGCGTGTCTACCGATTTCACCATAGCGGCTTGCTCGAAATCATAATAATCTATTTTTAGTAAATCGTCGAGACTGAAAGAGTCAATTCAAATGCAATACAATATTTGTTTAGTAAACATAAAAATCGAAACATTAAAGAATTTTCATTTTTTGAAAATTTTAATATTCCAATTCTAATAAGAATTCTTATTATCATTATCATTCGTTTTTCGTCTCGAGTGTCAGTTTTATTTAAATTAAGTTAGCAATGAGAGTGGACTTTTTCATAGTTTATCTTCTCTCAAAATGGCACCATTGTAACTCGATCTAGATAGTTCTGACTTCAACCTCTGAAACACAAAATTTTCTTTCTCATTTGTGTTTTTAAATGATTCATTTTTTTTTTTTTCATTTTTGAACTCAAATAAATAAAAAATATGTATTCCTTTATTGAAAGAAAAATAGTATTTTTATGAATCACAAATTTAATTAACACTATATTCCAAGAATTTATATAAATAAACATTTGCATAGCTTTTTGTATTAATCATTAGAATTTTTGTTGTATCGATATCGAGAAGTTAATATTTTGAAAACCAATTAAAAAAAAATTATTAAGATATCAGATATAAAAGACTTTTGATTTCGATCGTAATTGTACCCTATATTTATTATTTATTTCTTATTTATTTTAGGATCCATTTTAGAGCATTTAAATTTGAAAATTATTATCTCCAATAAACCAATAAAAATAAAAAGGAAGGGTGACTTTTCAATTGGGTTAAAAAAAGAGGATATCCATATAATATAAAATAATATAAATTTATATGGTTAGTGATAGTAATTTAGAAAATTTGAATTTAGAGAATAGAGTACTTCAAAAATTTACAAAAACAAGTTTGAAATCAATTAGTTCCAGAAATCGATTCTAAATCTATAGCTATAGATTTAGAATTTCCATAGCTATAGAAAAAATAGAAAAAATTATATATTATATTAGTTTTATATATATTATAGAATTCTATATCTATATATCTATAGAATTCTATATCTATAGAAAATAGAAAAGAAAAACGAAAAGAAAAACGAAATTAGCCTATTCTTTTTCTTTGAGTCCGGCTAAATTCAGAGATTATTCCAATATTTGTATTTGTTGCACAAAAAAGCTTTTTGAGTTCCCCGTAGAAAGAGATGTGGCTAACGAAAAGGATTTCAATGTTGTCCAATATCCCTTTTTTTTCCAAATATTTTTACGAATCCGTTTTTTTGATATAGAAGTACGTTTTTTTGGAACTGCCATTCAAAAAATTATACTAGTTTATTCATTACTATAGTTCATGTGAAAGACATCTATTGCTCAAAATGAATTGTTCTTTAATTATACCTAGACCTATATCTATCCATTTTTTTCTACGTTACATTCCCTTCACCCTTCCTAAATATATATATATGTAATATATGTAAAATATATATGTCAAAATCACATAGTCTTTTTGTTTTTTGTTCCTAAGTAATAAGTAATATTATATGTAATCCTTGACAAAAAAAGAAGACTGTCTGGTTATATCTCTGTCTATTTTTGTCGTACTCCATTTATACATCGAATAAAAGAAATCGAAAAAGTTTAAGAAACCAACCCTTAATCCTGCTTCAAAATGAATTGCTCAAGCTCGAAGAAAGAGTGTGCTTAATTTCTTTTTGAAAATTTAATCAGACTGGTCATTAATCTATTAAAAGATACTTGATTTTTAAAAATAATGTATTTTCCCTTTTCTCTGTTATGTAAAGTAAACTCTTGAATATCATAATATTTTTTACAAATTTAGATGTTTTTTATTGTAACGACAAATATAAATGTTCCAAATTGTAACGGGAAATAATCAATTAGTTCCAAAATGAACTACAATTTTTCGGAATAAACAAACTCAATAAATTTTTTATTTTATTGAGGATTCCAAATAAACTCATTTTTTGGTGTAATTTTTTCTATTCACTCGAACTCTATGAGGTGTAAATTATTGTAATATATATAAAATATATAATAATTTATAAAATTCATAATTTTATAAATGAAATATTTATTAAAATTATTATTACTAAATTCTTATTACTAACTAAAAAACCAAAAAATAAAATATATTTTTTACTAAGAATTTGGTCATATCATTTGACTCATTTTGACTTCGTGCTTTGCAATATTGGATTGAAGTTATTGTACAAAGATTCAATTTAATTAAGAATAGATAATTCTGTTTAAGTTTTGCATATCTTAATTTTTCTTTTATTAACTGAACCTTTCAAACGAGCTAAAACCGGCGAATAAGAAACAAAACTCATTAACATTAAGAATAAAAATATTTTTTTTTTGTATGGAATATAGATATCAATATTCGTGGATTATACCTTTCATTCCACTTTTAGTTCCTATGTTAATAGGAATGGGACTTCTCCTTTTTCCGATGGCAACAAAAAATCTTCGCCGTGTTTGGGCTTTTTCTAGTGTTTTATTGTTAAGTATAGTTATGATTTTTTCGATCGATTTGTCTATTCATCAAATAAATACCAGTTGTATTTATCAATATGTATGGTCTTGGACTATCAATAATGATCTTTCTTTAGAGTTTGGCTATTTGATTGATTCACTTACTTCTATTATGTCAATATTAATCACTACTGTTGGAATTTTGGTTCTTATTTATAGTGACAATTATATGTCTCATGATCAAGGATATTGGAGATTTTTTGCTTATATGAGTTTTTTTAATACTTCAATGTTGGGATTGGTTACTAGTTCGAATTTGATACAAATTTATATCTTTTGGGAATTGGTTGGAATGTGTTCCTATTTTTTAATAGGTTTTTGGTTCACACGTCCTATCGCTGCAAATGCTTGTCAAAAAGCGTTTATAACTAATCGTGTAGGAGATTTTGGTTTTTTATTAGGAATTTTAGGTCTTTACTGGATAACGGGTAGTTTGGAATTTCGGGATTTGTTTGAAATATTCAAAAATTATATTTCTAATAATGAAGTAAATCTTTTATTTATTACTTTGTGTGCCTTCCTATTATTTGCCGGTTCAGTTGCTAAATCTGCCCAATTTCCCCTTCATGTATGGTTACCAGATGCTATGGAAGGGCCTACCCCTATTTCGGCTCTCATACACGCTGCTACTATGGTAGCGGCAGGAATTTTTCTTGTAGCCCGGTTTCTTCCTCTTTTCATAGTTCTACCTTACATAATGAATGGAATAGCTTTGATAGGTATAATAACGGTAGTATTAGGGGCTACTTTAGCTCTTGCTCAAACGGATATTAAGAGAGGTTTGGCTTATTCTACAATGTCTCAATTAGGTTATATGATGTTAGCTTTAGGTATGGGTTCTTATCGAGCCGCTTTATTTCATTTGATTACTCATGCTTATTCAAAAGCCTTGTTGTTTTTAGGATCTGGATCGATTATTCATTCAATGGAAACTATTGTTGGATATTCTCCAGATAAAAGTCAAAATATGGTTCTTATGGGCGGTTTAACAAAACATGTACCAATTACAAAAACTGCTTTTTTAGTGGGTACACTTTCTCTTTGTGGTATTCCACCCTTTGCTTGTTTTTGGTCCAAAGATGAGATTCTTAATGATATTTGGTTGTATTCACCAATGTTCGCAA